AGAAAAAGTCTGTATTGTATTCTGTAATAGTGATGAAATGAATCTCATTATTATTTAGGGGTACAATACTTCAACAACCAATTTCCGCGTTATTTATCATTTAGTTAAGTTTTAATTTCAGAAGTTTATTATTATTAAATAAAATGAAATTGAATTAATAAAAAAAAAGAAGGAGTCTTTATGTCGCGTTACCGAGGGCCTCGTTTCAAAAAAATCTACCGTCTGGGGACTTTACTGGGACTAACCAGTAAATTGATACTTATAAATGAACCGCGCCGCGAAAAAAAATCTCAATATCGTATTCGTTTAGAAGAAAAACAAAAATTGCGTTTTCATTATGGTCTTACAGAACGACAATTACTTAAATACGTCCGTATCGCCGGAAAAGCAAAAGGGGCAACGGGTCAGGTTTTACTACAATTAATTGAAATGCGTTTGGATAACACCCTTTTCCGATTAGGCATGGCTTTTACTATTCCTCAAGCCCGTCAATTAGTTAACCATAGACATATTTTAGTTAATGGGCATACAGTAGATATACCAAGTTATCGCTGCAAACCCCGAGATATTATTACAGTGAGGGATGAAGAAAAATCGAAAGCTCTCATTCAAAATTGTATTGATTCGCGTAATCGCAAGGAATTCCCAAAAGGGGTATTACCAAAACGGAAATTACCAAACCATTTAACCTTTGAACTATCCCAATATAAAGGATTCGTCGAAGAAATAGTAGATAGAGACGGGATCGGTTTAAAAATAAAGGAATTGCGAGTTGTAGAATATTATTCTCGTCAAACTTAAAACTAATTTAATTTGCTACACTATGTATGGTCAGAAACATTGGTGGATTGACCAAAGGAAAGAGAGGGATTCGAACCCTCGGTAAACAAAAGTCTACATAGCAGTTCCAATGCTACGCCTTCAACCGCTCGGCCATCTCTCCTACATAATGATTATGGCCCCGAAACCGAGTGAATAGCGAGTCATTCATTCCAGCCAATCAACTCTAACTATCTAACTATCTAAAACGAAAATATTAGAAAAATGCATTTTCAGTTTTAGATCTCTCAATAAAAACCCCTTACCCCATAGATTTCTTACAAAATTCTATAATTCTATTTCTATTAGTATTAGAATTCTATTTCTATAAAGTATAGCAAGAATTTTTCTATTGGATTGGTATGGTGTATACTTGATATGCACAAAACACAAATATAAGCGGTTATTCTATTTTTAGAAATATTATTCGTATTGAATCTTTATCTTTGGATCATAACATAATTCAATCAAAACTTCTCAATTATCCTAATCTTTCAGATCAATTCTTTGATTCTTAATTAAACTTCACGAAAAAAAAAGAAGAGTTCCTAGACTACTCCATATTGTATGAAAGCTAATTCCATTCCAATTGAAATATTTCTTATTTTTTTTTTTTATTCCTGTCAAAAAGAAAAAATTTGAGTAAAAAATACCTCTTTTTTTTTCTTTTTATGAGTCTCTTTTTATGTTATTTCGTACTATTCAATTCCTTTTTTTTTTGTAGGATCATTTTCTCACGAAAGGGTTAATGAAAAGAATTCAAAATGGATTGCTACCTATGCCTAGATCGCGGATAAATGGAAATTTTATTGATAAGACCTTTTCAATTGTAGCCAATATTTTATTACAAATAATTCCGACAACTTCGGGAGAAAGGGAGGCATTTACTTATTACAGAGATGGTGCGATTTGATTCTTTTTTTTTCTTTCTTTATTTACCGCTCTTATTTTTAGGAAAAAAAACACTTGATTTTAGGATAGCATCAAAAAATGATTGAAAGAAAAATCTACGCTTGTTGAAGGTGAAGTTTACAACAATACCTTCTGTCGTGTATCCACGATTACTGCAGCCTCAGATCCTTCAATTGTAGATTCGAGTATTGAGCGAAAGGTTACACTCACGAGTTCTGGTATTGCAGCTTTACTAGTACCGATAGGTGGCATAGGGGAAGAAGTACTACGCCTAGTAATCAACAATATGAAAACTTTGTTAGAAATTACGCCCTCTTCCTTATCGAGATGGGAACTAAGAGGAATGGTTGGGACAACAAACATCCATCTCGTTCGTACTTTGGATACCCGGATAACCATCGAAGCCTGTTGAAGTGACTAATTCCTGAAATTGAGGGGCGTTGAGGACAAAGAAATTGTTGGAGTTGCCTTTTTTTTTACCAATACGCTTGATCTTACGAAAAGATGTTTTCTTTCGCAGGAGGGTTGGCTAGAGATTTCTTGTAAAAACACTAGCCCCACTTAGTTCATAATGAGACTATATCAATCTTTTTTAATGCCATGTATTATTCTTTTTTCATTAGGTACATTAAGGGAGGAGCCGTATGAGTTGAAAATCTCATGTACGGTTCTGGAACGGAGATTCTTTAAATCGAATGACGACCGTAACGAATGTCAGCTCAATCCGAAGGAAATTATGCGGAAGCTTTACAGAATTATTATGAAGCTA